AAAAAAATAAAAAGGGATTTTGTATTTTAGTAATTCCTTCTTTTAATTGGCGGATATCATAGCATCTACTACAAACCTAAATATATTTGAATGGAAGACAATAAATAAGTTCTACAACTCTACAATTAACCCATTAATGATTTCGAATAAACTTATTAATAGGTCTTTTTTCCTGGGTTAAGTTATTGACCATAGTAGATCCTATGATTCATATCAGAATTAAATGGTGCAATTCTTTATCCTTTCTCTATTTTTATCAAATTTGATAAAAATAATTGAAATTTTTTCTATATCTGCAAGCTATCTTACTTAATAACTAAGTATTCACTTTTCACTAGTAACGGTGATATTATTTGACCAATTGTAACTTCTTGATTTTAATATTTGAAGGATTTGGTAAAGAATCAGAATAATTAAGAATATAAAATTTAGGTCTTGCATATCTTGATTTTTTATTGACTTCTTTCGAAAGAGGTAAGATCTGGTGAATCGGAAACAATTAATTAAGAACCAAAAAGTTTTATTTTTTATGGAACATACATATCCATATGCATGGATCATACCTTTCATTCCACTTCCAGTTCCTGTCTTAATAGGAGTGGGGCTTCTCCTTTTTCCGACGGCAACCAAAAATATTCGTCGTATGTGGGCTTTTCCTAGTATTTTATTATTAAGTATAGTTATGATTTTTTCGGCTGATCTATCTATTCAGCAAATAAATAGCAATTCCATATATCAATATGTATGGTCTTGGACTATCAATAATGATTTTTCTTTAGAGTTCGGCCACTTGATCGACCCACTTACTTCTATTATGTTAATATTAATCACTACTGTTGGAATTATGGTTCTTATTTATAGTGATAATTATATGTCTCATGATCAAGGATATTTAAGATTTTTTGCTTATATGAGTTTTTTCAATACTTCCATGTTGGGATTAGTTACTAGTTCTAATTTGATACAAATTTATATTTTTTGGGAATTAGTTGGAATGTGTTCATATCTATTAATAGGTTTTTGGTTCACACGACCTCTTGCAGCAAATGCTTGTCAAAAAGCTTTTGTAACTAATCGTATAGGGGATTTTGGTTTATTCTTAGGAATCTTAGGTCTTTATTGGATAACAGGTAGTTTCGAATTTAGGGATTTGTTCAAAATATTCAATAACCTGAGTTATAATAATGAGTTAAATTTTTTATTTGTTACTTTGTGTGCTTGTCTATTATTTTCCGGTGCAGTTGCTAAATCCGCGCAATTCCCCCTTCATGTATGGTTACCCGATGCCATGGAGGGGCCGACTCCTATTTCGGCTCTTATCCATGCTGCTACGATGGTAGCAGCGGGAATTTTTCTTGTCGCTCGACTTCTTCCTCTTTTCATAGTCATACCTTACATAATGAATCTAATATCTTTGATAAGTATAATAACAGTACTATTAGGAGCTACTTTAGCTCTTGCTCAAAAAGATATTAAGAGAAGTTTAGCCTATTCTACAATGTCTCAATTGGGTTATACGATGTTAGCTTTAGGCATGGGGTCGTATCGAGCTGCTTTATTTCATTTGATTACTCATGCTTATTCGAAAGCATTATTGTTTTTAGGATCCGGATCAATTATTCATTCAATGGAAGCTATTGTTGGATATTCTCCAGATAAAAGTCAGAATATGGTTCTTATGGGCGGTTTAACAAAACATGTGCCAATTACAAAAACAGCTTTTTTATTAGGTACACTTTCTCTTTGTGGTATTCCACCACTTGCTTGTTTTTGGTCTAAAGATGAAATTCTTAATGATACTTGGTTATATTCACCAATTTTCGCAATAATAGCTTGTTCCACAGCCGGGTTAACCGCATTTTATATGTTTCGGATTTATTTACTTACTTTTGAGGGGTATTTAAACGTTCATTTTCAAAATTACAGTGGAAAAAAAACGAGCTCGTTCTATTCAATATCTCTATGGGGTAAAGAAGGTCAAAAAAAAAAATTTAGTTTATTAACATTTAGTTTATTAACTTTATTAACAATGAATAATAATAAGAGGGCTTCTTTTTTTTCGAAGAAGACATACCAAATTGATAGTAATCTAAAAAAGATGACTCAACCCTTTATTACTCATTTTGAAACTTGGAATAAGAAAACTTTTTCATATCCCCACGAATCGGATAATACTATGCTATTCTCTTTGCTTGTATTGGTCCTATTTACTTTATTTGTTGGAGCCATAGGAATTCCTTTCAATCAAGAAGGAAAGTATTTGGATATATTATCTAAATGGTTAACTCCGTCTATAAACCTTTTACATAAAAATTTGACTTATTCTGTGGATTGGTATGAATTTGTGACAAATGCACTTTTTTCAGTCAGTATAGCGTATTTTGGAATACTTATAGCGTCCCTTTTATATAAGCCTGTTTATTCATCTTTACAAAATTTGAATTTAATTAATTCATTTGTTAAAAAAGGACCTAAGAGGGTTTTTTGGGACAAAATCATA